AATTAGATTCCCTTTATTTTTAGTTTGGGTCATATAATAAATTAATTTCATTTGTGTATGTTCTACCAAGAACCCTGTGATACTCTCTGTCCATATTCCATTATGAACAATCGAAAAATAAGACCCGATATATCTTGGAATCCTGAATATAATGCTACCAACAATTGTACTAATCCAAATATATCTTTATACCATCAATCGGGACTCATTGAAGTGCCGAAAATTTGCATCTATTTGTTTGATGATGATAAATGCGAAAGAAAAGAAAAAAAAGAGACCCCTTTTCCTGGGAATGAAATTCTGCCCTACCTCTTGTCCCATCTTTCACAGAAAAGAGAGAGTTTAATTTATGGATTTATTGGATTCGTCGGGACTGACGGGGCTCGAACCCGTAGCTTCCGCCTTGACAGGGCGGTGCTCTAACCAATTGAACTACAATCCCAGGGAAATGAAGGGATATAGCAGAAAATCGGACTCCTACGTATCCGGTATTTCGGAAGGACAAGAGTTTATACCATCTCATGGTAGATTGGCTAATTATTGGGCCGAGCTGGATTTGAACCAGCGTAGACATATTGCCAACGAATTTACAGTCCGTCCCCATTAACCGCTCGGGCATCGACCCAGGAAGAATCCATTTTAGACTTATTGGTAATCCATGATCAACTTCTTTTCGTAGTACCCTACCCCCAGGGGAAGTCGAATCCCCGCTGCCTCCGTGAAAGAGAGATGTCCTGAACCACTAGACGATGGGGGCATACTTGATCGACCGCCATCATACTATGATCATAATATCAACAGTTTTTTGAAATTGTCAATATAAATATAATGGAATGGCATGATTCGATACAAGCTCTATTTTCATTATTTCATAATTTTTTTTTTATTCGTTATTTATGAATTATTCATTCTAATTGCCATTTATTTTACTTCGATTCTATATTCTATATATACTATATATATATATTATATAGAACTAATTTAGAATTCTCTTAATTTATATTAAATAAAAATAATAAAATAGAAAAATTAGAGTACGAAAAATAAAATTTCGTCCGGAATCTAATAATTTGTCGAAAAAGAGGGAGTTTCATTCCATTTTTTACAATTGATTCATTTATTGTATTGTTAAGATATGCCTAGCTTGCACTAAGCTAGGAGATTCATAAATGAGAAATCTGAGACGAGGGATCAAGATAAGTTATCGAAATTTTTTTTTCTCTAATTCGAATATAATTAGTCGAATTATAATTTAGTTCAAAGGTCGTCCTTGAAACAAGTCATTGCATTTTTCTATACTTGCTATGGAAATCCTTTTTCTTATTCAAGAATAAGCTACTAACCAGCCACTAGGAATCTACTGCATGTACTTTGTGTATATAATATATGTACAGAAATCCATTTTATCCACATAGTGACTCATTCAAAAATTGAATTCAATAAGCCCTTTTAACTCAGCGGTAGAGTAACGCCGTGGTAAGGCGTAAGTCATCGGTTCAAATCCGATAAGGGGCTTTAGTCCTTTTTTCATAAAACTCCAGTCATAGCTTTTTTTGGAAGGGGGAATAAAAGTCTTGTTAATATTTGTATGTGTAATAAAAAAAGTAACCAACTATATTGTATAATAAATTATCATTATAATGAATTATAGTAGAGTAGTGAACATTTTTTAGTAAATTCTAATTATCATAAATAACGATAAGTCGTCTCTTGAATCGCCAAATATTCCTACTTTCCATTCTGCCAATGAAATCTTTAAATCTATTGTAAAAATTATAAATTAACAAACAAAAGAAAAAGTAGGTGGACCTGACCCATTGAATCATGACTATATCTGCTATTCTGATATTAAAATTCGATAGAGATTAAAGTGGACCAGTTGACCCTTTTTTTTTGACTCCACAAGAATTTGTCGATATTTCCGATTCAATCTCCTTGTTCCTAGATGTTTCATACGAATAAATTGTTATTCCGTTACTCCACAGAAAAATTTTTAGTTTATTCCAAGTCACAACATAAAAGCCCTTTTTAATATCTTTCTTTGATTCCAGACCAAGATTCATTTTTATTTCCAGTTTCCTATTTTTATTTAAAATTATATTGAATTTGAGTTCCAATTTAATGAAAAAATAGAAATTTATTTCTTTTATTTTAAATCTAACAGATAAAAATAAATAGAAAAATAGTCGAAGAAAGAGACTTCGACTTGTTTGTGGAAAGAAATACTTTGGGGTTTTCGATTCATCGAAAAGAAAAGGAAATTTATAGAGAATTAATAAAGAAAAGTCTGATACTGTAGTAGTTTAGTATATAGATAAATTAGAAGAAGAGAAAAAATATTTATTTTTTTTATCAATAGCACGAACAAGATCCAATAATAAGATTAAGATTAGTTGATAGAACAAGGGGACAGGTCTGAGGATCAACCGCTAGCGAGAGAGGGTGCCGCTTGTTCCGTGAAAAGTTATTTCAAAAAATGCATCTATCTGATTAATATATT